ATTATTATTTAATATAAATAAAAATTTAAATAAAAAATTTTTATAAAAAAATTTAATTAAAAATTTATTTCAAGTATGAAAAAATTTAGAAAATAAATAATTAAATTAATTATTAAATTAATTATTAAGTTAATTATTAAGTTAATTATTAAATTAATTATTAAATTAATTATTAAATTTTTATATATAAATTGATAAAATAATTTAATATTAAATTATTTTATTTTATAATATTAAATTTTAATTTATTTATATAAAATATTTTAATATAACTAAATTTAATATATTAAATATAAAATTATTTTAAAATTAAATTAGTTAATAAATATATATTTAAATTTAATTTTTAATTAAATTTTTTTTTTTATTTAGTTAATTAATTTTTTTTAATAAAAATTAATTTAAAATTAAATTAGTTAAAATAAATTTTAATAAAATTAAATTAGTTAATATAAAATTTAATAATATTAAAATATTTAATTTAAAATTTAATTAATTAAATTTAAAATATTTTAATGTTAATATAATTTAAAATTAAATTTGTTAATATTTATTATAATAATATAAAAAATTTTAATTAAATTAATTATATACTTTAATGATTTAAGTTAATTTATTATAATAAATGTTAAATTAATTTAAAATTAAATTAGTTTATATATTCTTTATTAAAATTAAAATATAAAAATTTAATTTTAAATAAATGTAAATTAAATTAATATTTTTTTATAAAATTAAATTTAAAGTTAAATTATTTAATATTTAATGTTCAACCAAATTTAATATTTTTAATAAAAAATAATTTAAAATTAAATTATTTATTAATTAAATATAATTAAATTTATTATTTTTAATATAAAATTAATTAAAAATTTAATTAATATATATATACATATATATATATATATATATATATATATATATATATATATATATATATATATATATATATATATATATATATATATATATATATATGTATTATTATTATTATTATTAATTAATTAATTAATTTAATATTTTTTTTTATAAAAATTAATTTAAAGTTAAGTTAGTTAACATAAAATTTAATAAAATTAAATTTAAAATATTTTAATGATAATATAATTTAAAATTAAATTTGTTAATATTTATAATAATAAAATTATATTTAAAATTATATATATATATATATATATATTTAATTAAATTAATTAACATTTTAATCATTTAAATGAATTTAGTGTAATAAATTTTAAATTAACTAAAAATTAAATTGGTTTATATTTTATTTATTAAAATTAAATTAAAAATATTTAATATTAAATAATTTAAAATTAAATTAATTTTGTATATTAAATTAAATTTAAAATTATTAATATAAAATAATTTAAAATTAAATTAATTATTAATTAAATATAATTAAATTTAGTATATTTAATATTAAATTAATATAAAATTAAGCTAGTTTATATTTATTATAATAAAATTAAATTATTTATCTTTAAGAAATTAAATTTTAAATTATTAATATTAATTAATTTAAAATTAATAAATTATTTTTTTTTTAAAAATAATTAATTTAGTCAAATTTAATTAAAATTAATTTAAAATTAAATTAGTTAATAATTATTTATTAAAATTAAATTTTAAATATTAAAATAATTAAAAATTATTTAAGTTAATATTTTATAATAAAAATTAATTTAATTTAAATAAATAAATATAAACTAAATTAATTTTAAATTAAATTAGTTTATTTAAATTTTAATAAAATTAAATTTTAGATATTTTATATTAAATTAATTTAAAATTAAATTATTTAATATTTTTTACAATAAATTTAAAATATATAAAATTAGTTTTGGTGAAAATAGTTTTATATATTTATATTTTAAATTTTTAGATTAAAAATTTTGTAAATTAATTTTATTATAAATCTTAAAAGATAATTATTTTGTAATTAAAAATATATTTAAATACTAAAGATAATTAAATAAATTTTAAAATACAATTTTTATTAAATTAAAAAATTTATAAATTACTAATAAAAATTTAATTTTTGTTTATAAATTAAATAAAAAAATTAATTTAATTAATTATATAAATATTAAAAATTAGTTTATATATAAATTTTTTTGTATAAATAAATTTAAATAGTTTTTGTAGATTAATAAGTAAATTTAAAGATTAAAGTAATTTATATTTAGAATACTTTTTTATTATTAATAAAATTTGTGCCAGCAATTGCGGTTAAACAAAAAATTTTATTTTTTTTTATTAAAAAAAATATATATATGTATATATATATATATATATATATATAAAAAGATATATATATATATATATATATATATATATATATATATTCATATATTTAAATATTATAAAATTATAAATATTAATTATATATTTATAGTTAAGTATTTTTAGTGAAATAATAATTTTTATAAAATTTATATATTATATTAAATGAAAATTTAAAATTAATTAAATAAACTAGGATTAGATACCCTATTATAATTAATTTTAATATTAATAAATTAAATAATTAATTGTTAAATCATTAAAATTAAAAAATATTGACGGTATTTTTATTTATTCAGAGGAACTTATTTTATAATTGATAATACACGATAAGATAAACTTAAATTTTAAATTTATATATTGTTGTTTTTAAAAAATTTTAATAAAAATATTTTTGTAATTTAAATTTAATAAAATATTTCAAATCAAAATGTAGTTTTATTTAAGGAAAAATGAGTTACAATAAAAATTAATTATGGATTATTTAATTTAAATTAAATATGAAATTGGATTTGAAAGTAAATTTAAAATAATTATTTAAATTGATTTTAATTTAAAAATATGTACATATTGCCCGTCATTTTCAATTAAATTGAAACAAGTCGTAACAAAGTAAATTTACTGGAAAGTAAATTTAGAATTTTTTTTAACAAATTTATATATTTATATTATTTTAATTAGTAGTGTTTAAAAAATTTTAAATTTAGTTTATAAAAAATCTATTATTTACAATAATAAGAATTAATTTTTTTAAAATTTAAATTTAATTTAAATATAATTATATATATATATATATATATATATATATATATATATATATATATATATATATATATATATATATATAATATTTTTTTTTTAAAATTTTTTAAAAAAAATAATTTTTAAAAAAATTATAATATTAGTATAAAAAAAAAAATATTAAAAATTTATTAAAAAGTAATGTAAATGAAATTATTAATTAAAAATAAAAATTTTAAATAAAAAATTAATTTTTTTTACCTTTTGTATCAGGGTTTATTAAAAATAATTTAAATTTAATTAATCTCGATTTTATAAGATTTAATTAAATAATTTAGTTAATGTAAAAAAATTATTAAAAATATTTAATTGGAAATGAAATTTTATTCGTTTATAAAGGTATCTAGTTTTTTAATATATAAATTTAATTTAGATAAATTATTATAATTTTTTTATTTATTATTTAAAAATTAAAATTTAATTTATTAATAATTTTAAGGTTAATCTTAAAATTAATTTTATAATTAATAAAATATAAATAAATTTAATATAAATAAAAATTTTAATTTATAAAAAAAGTGTTATAATTTATTTAAATTTTTAAATGTAAATATTTTTTTTTATTTAAATATTTATTAAAATATTTTTTTTAATTAATTTAAAAAATAAATAATGATAAAATTAGTATAAGATTAAATTAGTTAAAAAAAATAATTTTAATTTAAATTAAATTTTAATAATTAGGCAAATTAGTTTTAATTAATAAATTGTTCAACTGTTTATCAAAAACTTAGTTTTTTGAAAATAATAAAAAATTCAACCTGCTCAATGATAATATTTAAATAGCTGCAGTATTTTGACTGTACAAAGGTAGCATAATCAATTGTTTTTTAATTAAAAGCTGGAATGAATGGTTAAATGAAATAAAATCTTTTTTTGATTTAAAATTAAAATTTTTTTATTAGTAAAAAAACTAATATAATTTTATAAGACGAGAAGACCCTATAGAGTTTAATATTAATTTATAAAAATTAATTTAATTTAATATAATTTATATAAATTATTATTTGGTTGGGGTGATTATTAAAATTTAAAAAACTTTAATTTATTTAATACAAAAATGATTGAAATTTTTGATTTTTAATTTAAAATTAAAAGAATAAATTACCTTAGGGATAACAGTGTAATTTTTTTTGATAGTTCTTATTGATAAAAAAGTTTGCAACCTCGATGTTGAATTAAGATGAAATTTAAAAGTAGAAATTTAAAATTTTTGGTCTGTTCGACCATTAAAATCTTACATGATTTGAGTTCAGATCGGCGTGAGCCAGATCAGTTTCTATCTTTAAATTAAATAAATTTTATTGTACGAAAGGACTTAAAAATTTAAATAATTTATAAATTTTAATATTGAATAAAAATAAATTATTTTGGCAGATTAGTGCAATAAATTTAGAATTTATAAAAGTAATTTTTTACAAATAATAATTAAACAATTTATTATTTATTTTATATTAATTTTTATTATATTAATTTTAGTAACAATTATAATTATATTAAGAGTTGCTTTTTTAACATTAATAGAACGAAAATTATTAAGTTATATTCAAATTCGAATTGGTCCTAATAAAATTGGATTTATTGGATTATTACAACCATTTAGTGATGCTATTAAATTAATTTCTAAAGAAATGATTTTATTAAAAAAAGTTAATTATTTTTATTATTTTTTTTCTCCAATATTTATATTAATTTTAATATTAATAATATGAATAATTTATCCTTTTTATACAAATTTATATAGATTGGAATTAAATATAATTTATTTAATATGTTGTTTAAGAATAGGTGGATATGGAATATTAATTAGAGGATGATCATCTAATTCTTTTTATTCAATAATAGGAGCTATTCGTTCTTTATCACAATCTATTTCTTATGAAGTAAATTTATCAATTATAATTTTAATAATATTATTCTTAATTGAAAGATTTAATTTAAATTTATTTTTAAATTTAAATATAAATTTAATAAATTTAATTTATTTTTGACCTTTAAGATTATTATTTTTTTTTACATTAATAGCTGAATTAAATCGAACTCCTTTTGATTTTTCAGAAGGAGAATCAGAGTTAGTTTCTGGATTTAATACTGAATATATAAGAGGAGGTTTTATTTTAATTTTTTTATCTGAATATATAAGAATTTTATTTTTAAGATTTTTATTTTGTATATTTTATATTAGTAATTATAGAAATATAATATTTTATATTTATTTAATAGTTATTATTTTTTTAATTATTTGAATTCGTGGAACTATACCACGATTTCGATATGATTTATTAATATATTTATGTTGATTAATTATTTTACCTTTTGTATTAAATTATATATATTATTTAATTTTAATTAAGTTTTTAATTTATAAGTTAAGATAATAGAATTTTAATTTCTATATTATGTTTTCAAAACATATACTTATTCAAGTTCATTATCTAAAAAATAATTTTATATATTATTCAGAAAATTAATGCATTAATAAAATAAAATGAAAAATATGTTACAGTTAAAATTTGACTAATTAAAATGAAAGGATTTTCTACAGGTTGTGATCCTAATCATGTTAATAAAATTACATTATTAAAATAACATCAAAATAAAATTTGATTTAGAAAAAAAAATTTTATTGTAAAAAATTTATTGTTTATTAAAAATGGTATTAAACTTAAGATTAAAATTGAAAAAAGTAAAGAAATTACTCCCCCTAATTTATTAGGGATTGATCGAAGAATTGTATAGGCAAATAAAAAGTATCATTCAGGTTGAATATGAATTGGAGTAATTAAAGAATTAGCTAAAATAAAATTTTCTGGATCATTTAATAAAAATGGAAATTGTAAATTTATAAATTTTAATAAAAATACTAATATGATAAAACCAACAAAATCTTTTAATGTAAAATAATTATGAAAATTAATTATATATAATTTTCTATTTGAGCCTAATGGGTTATTTGATCTTGTTTCATGAATAAAAATTAAATGGAAAATTACTATTATTAAAATTAAAAATGGAAGAATAAAGTGTAATGAAAAGAATCGATTTAATGTAGGGTTTCTAACAGAAAATCCTCCTCAAATTCATTCAACAATTATTTGACCAATAGAAGGAATTGTTGAAATTAAATTTGTAATAACTGTTGCCCCCCAAAAAGATATTTGTCCTCATGGTAGTACATATCCTATAAATGCCGTTCCTATAGTTGTTAAAAAAATTAAAATTCCTATAAATCATGTTTTTTTAAATTTATATGAGGAATAATAAATTCCTCGACCAATATGTATATATATACATAAAAAAAAAAATGATGCTCCATTTATATGTATTAATCGATATTCTCATCCATAATTAACATTTTGAATAATATGAATTAAGCTTTGGAAAGCTAAATTTACATTTGCACAATAATGTATTGATAAAAATAAACCAGTTAAAATTTGAATTATTAAACATAATCCTAGTAATGATCCAAAGTTTCATCAAATATTAATATTAATTGGAGTGGGTAAATTAATTAATGAGTAATTAAAAATTTTTAAAATATTATTTTTTTTAAAAATTGATTTATTCATAAAAATTAATTTGTCGTAAAGGATTTTTTATTTTATAACAAATATTTATAATACAAATTAAAGAAAAATATAAATATAATATAATAAAAATTAAAGGTATTTTATTAATATTAAACAGTTTTATTATAGAAAAATTATTTTTTTCTTCAATAAAATTTAAATTTAAATTTCAAGAATCTTGATTATTAAAATATCTAATATAAAATTTAAATAAAAAAATTAAAAATAATATTAAAATAGTTAATTTAATTAAATTTTTTAGAATATTTTTTAAATTAAATTTTATTAATGAGTTATTATTTAAACTTGTGATATATATAAAAATTACTATTAAACCTCCTACTATGATTAATAAAATAAAAAAATTTATTCAAGATTTTTTGAATAGATTTATTTTTAATGAAATAATTAAAGTTAAGAAAATTAAAATTAAAATTATTTTTATTGGGTGATATTTATTAAATTTAATTGGAATTGATAATGAAATTAAAACTAAAATATTTAAAATTAATGGATAATTTAAGTTTAAAAAATTTATAATAAAAAAAGATTTTATCATTTTAATATTTTTTAATTAAAAAAAATTAAGATAATTAATTTTTAAATTAATAAAAGTTTTAAAGAAGCTTTAAAATATTTATTTAAATTTAATTTACAAAATTAATGTTTTTTTTAAACTATAAAGCTTATTAAATTTAAGAATTATTAAATTTATAAGTTATTTTAATTCTTCAAAAAATAGTTTAATAAAAATATTAATTTTGGAAATTAATGATATAATTTATTTAAAAAAAATTTTATTTTTTTGAAACTTATATTAATTTATAATTATAAATTTAATAGAAAGTTTATTTATAATATTGAATATTTATTTTATTTATATATATTTATATTTTGTTCATTTATATTATTTTATTATTATAAGCATTTATTATTAATTTTGATTAGATTAGAATTTATTATAATTATAGTTTTATTTAATATATTTTATATTTTAATAATATTAAATTTAAATTTATATTATATTTTATTTTTTTTAACAATAGTTGTTTGTGAAGGTGCACTAGGATTATCTTTAATTGTTTTAATTGTTCGATTTTATGGTAATGATTATTTAAATTCTTTAAGATTAATAAAATGATAAAATTAATTATTATATTAATATTTATATGTTTTCAAATAAATAAATTTTATATACAATTTTTTATATATTTTTTTTTTAATTTATTTTTTTTTTTTTTTATTATTAAATTTCCTTTAAATTTAAATAATTATTTTATAAATTTATATTATATTTTTGGTATAGATTTATATTCTTGGGGGTTAATATTGTTAAGAATTTGAATTATTAATTTGATATTAATAGCAAGAAATAAATTTTTAATAAATAATAATTTTAAATATTATAAAAATTTAATTTATTGAATATTATTTTTTTTATTAATATGTTTTTTTTCTATAAATATATTTATATTTTATTTTTTTTTTGAGTCAAGATTAATTCCAGTATTTTTATTAATTTTAGGTTGGGGGAATCAGATTGAACGAATTCAAGCTGGATTTTATATAATATTATATACTTTATTTGGGTCAATACCTTTATTTTTAATAATTATTTATTTATATAAAAGTTTTATAATTTTAGATTTTAATATAATTTTTATTAATAAAATAAGAATTTATATTTATTTAAGTATAATTATAGGATTTTTAATTAAATTACCAATATATTTTTTTCATTTATGATTACCAAAAGCTCATGTTGAAGCACCAATTATTGGTTCAATAATTTTAGCAGGTGTTATATTAAAATTAGGTAGTTATGGATTAATACGAGTATTATTACTTATAAAAAATTTATGTTTTATATTTAATAAATTTTTTATGGTTATTAGTTTATTAGGTGGGTTAATTAGAAGATTTATTTGTTTAGTTCAAATTGATTTAAAAATATTAATTGCTTATTCATCAGTTGTTCATATAAGAATTTTATTATCTGGTATAATAACATTATTTAGAATGGGATATATAGGGGGCTTTTTAATAATAATTTCTCATGGCTTATGTTCATCAGGTTTATTTTTTTTATTAAATATTAATTATGAACGTTTAAATTCTCGAAGTTTATATTTAAATAAAGGGTTAATTAATTTAATACCTTCATTAACATTAATATGATTTTTATTATCATCATCAAATTTATCTTTTCCATTTTCTTTAAATTTATTTAGAGAAATTTTTTTATTAAATTCATTATTAATTTGGGATAAATATTTATTAATAATTTTAATTTTAATTACTTTTTTTAGAGCTTGTTATTCATTATATATATATTCATATAGACAACACGGTAAAATAAATAATTTAAATTTATTTTATGAAAGTGTTAAAATTAATAATTATATAATTATTTTAATACATTGAATTCCTTTAAATATAATATTTATTTTAATATATATATTTATATAATTTTAGTAGTTTAATTTAAAATATTGATTTGTGATGTCAAAGATATAAATATTTATTATTTAAAATTTATGATTCAATTATTTTTATATTTAATATTTATTTTAATTATTAATTTATTTAATTTATCAATTTATTTAATATATAAAAAAATTATAATTTTTATTGAATTTGAGTTTTTAAAGTTATCAAGAATTAAATTAGAATATTTAATTTTAATAGATTGATTATCAATATTTTTTAGTTTAATTGTTTTAATAATTTCTTTTAGAGTAATTATTTATAGAATTGAATATATAAGGGGGGATTATAATATTAATCGTTTTATTTTTTTAGTAATATTATTTGTTATATTTATAATTTTTATAATTATTAGTCCTAATATAGTAAGAATTTTATTAGGATGAGATGGTTTAGGATTAATTTCATATTGTTTAGTAATTTATTATCAAAATGAATCAAGATTTAATTCTGGAATAGTTACTGTTTTAACAAATCGGATTGGGGATTCAATTATTTTAATATTAATTGGATTAATATTAATTAATGGTTCTTGAAATTTTATATTTTATTATCAATTAAATTTTTTAATTATATTTTTAATTATAATAGCTTCATTTACAAAAAGAGCTCAAATTCCATTTTCTGCTTGATTACCAAAAGCTATGGCTGCTCCAACCCCCGTTTCATCATTAGTTCATTCTTCTACTTTAGTAACTGCGGGAGTTTATTTATTAATTCGATTTAATTATTTAATAAAATTAAATTTAAAATTAATAAATTTTATAATATTTATTTCAATTATAACATTATTTATATCTGGATTATGTGCTAATTTAGAATTTGATTTTAAAAAAATTATTGCTTTTTCAACTTTAAGACAATTAGGTGTAATAATTTTTTGTTTATCTATAGGTTTTATTGAAATTTCATTTTTTCATTTATTGACTCATGCTATATTTAAATGTATATTATTTATATGTGCCGGTATTATTATTCATAATATAATTTTAAATCAAGATATTCGTTATATTAGAATAATTTTTAAAAATATGCCTTTAGTTAGTATAGTTTTTAATTGTTCTACTTTTTCATTATGTGGAATTCCTTTTATATCTGGATTTTTTTCAAAAGATAAAATTTTAGAAATATTTATAATAAATTATTTTAATAAATTTATGTTTATAATTATATTTTTTTCAATAGGTTTAACAATTAGTTATTCATGTCGTTTAATATTTTATTCTTTTATTATAATTCCTTGTTTAAATATTTTTTGTAAATTTAAAAGTTTGAAAAGTTTAATATTTTATTCTATAATAATTTTATTTTTTATAACAATTTTTATAGGGTTTATGTTAAATTGAATAATTTTTTCTTCTAAAAATTTAATTTTTTTAAGAAAAGAATTAAAATTAATTATCTATATATTTTTAATAGGTGGAATTTTAATTGGGGTAAATTTATTATGAATTTCAATTAAATTAAAAAATTTAATTTTAATGAAAAATTATTTTTTTTTTTTTATTAATATATGATTTTTATTTATTATTTATAATATAAAAATATTTGAAATTATAAATTTTTTTAAAAAAAAATTTTTTTTAATTGATTTAAAATGAAATGAATATTTAATTAGATTTTTAATTTATTCTTATTTAAAAAAAGATTTTTATATGGATTTATATAATAAAAATTTTTATTTTATTTTAATTATTATTTTATATTTTTTTTTAATAATTTTATATTAATTTAAATAGCTTAAAATTTTAAAGTTTAATATTGAAGATATTAAGATGAATTATTTCTTTAAATAAATTATTTATAAATATATATTAATATAAATATATTATTTTTATAATGAAAATATAAAGTTTTTTTTAAACTATATAAATATAAAAATAAAAATGGATTTTAACCATAATTTTAGAAGTTAGAAATTTCTTTAGTTCATACTTATTTTAATTGGAATATAATTCAATTTAATTATTAACAATAATTAACCTCTATTTTGGTTTCAATTAATTAGAGATATATAATAATCTATAATTCAAGCCGAAATTGAAAACATTTTTTATGATACTTAAAAAAAGATATATTAATGAATAATTAATTAATTTTAACTGCAAATTAAAAATTTAATATCCTATTTAAGTCATTTTAAAGCTCCATCAAATCATTCAATATAAAGACCTAATATTAAAATAATAATAAAAATTATTGGTGTATAAATATTTAATTCTAATGAATTATAAGTAAATGAGGGAATTAATGAAAAAAAAATAATAATTTCAACATCAAAAATTAAAAAAATAATTCTAATTATATAAAATTGAATTGAAAAAGGTAATCGAGAAGAAATTAAAGGATCAAATCCACATTCAAAAGGAGAATTTTTTTCTCGATTAATTTTTTTTTTGAATGATAAAATAAAATTTAATATTATTAAAATTAAACAAATTAATAAAAATAATGTTATTATAATAAATAAAATAATAATTATTTAAACTAAAATAATTTAGACTTTTTAATTGGAAATTAAATGTACAATTATACTATTTAAATTTAATATCTTCATCAATAAATAAAAATATATAAAAATAGTCAAACTACATCAACAAAGTGTCAATATCATGATCTGGCTTCAAATCCAAAATGATGATATTTAGAAAATTGTAAATTATTTAATCGAATAAATGTAATTAAAATAAATAATGTTCCAATAATTACATGTAAACCATGGAATCCTGTTATTATAAAAAAAATACTACCAAAAATTGAATCTGAAATTGTAAAATTTGATTCATAATGTCCTATATATTGAAGAAAAGTAAAATAAATTCCTAGTATAATTGTAATAATCAAAGATTTTAAACTTTCCTTAAAATTATTTGATAAAATTATATAATGTCTTCAAGTAATTGATATTCCTGAACTTAATAAAATAATCGTATTTAATAATGGAATATTATAAGGATTAAAAGGAATAATTATTTTTGGGGGTCAGATATTACCAATTTCAATTCTTGGAGATAAAGAAATATGAAAAAAAGCTCAAAAAAAAGAAATAAAAAAAAAAATTTCTGAAATAATAAATAAAATTATACCTAAACGTAGTAATTTTATTACATTAATTGTATGTATACCTTGAAATGTTCTTTCTCGGGTTACATCTCGTCATCATTGAAAAATTGATAGAATTAATAAAATTTTTCCAAGAATTATTAAGTTATTATTAAATTCATGAAATCATTTAATAATACCAATTAAAAAAATTATTAATCTTAAAGAAGAAATTAAAGGTCAAGGACTTAATGTTACTATATGAAAAGGATGATTATGTAAATTTATAAATTTATTAATTTTATAATTATTAATTTTTTTTATTTTCATAATTTGTTTCCTTAGTATATAAAGTTCTTAAAATTGTAAAAACATATGATTGAATGATTGAAACTCTAAATTCTAAAATTAATAACATTATTTGAATTATAATTACAAAAATTATAATAAAAATTAAATTAGAATTAGCTGTTTCTCTTAATAAAGTTAATAATAAATGACCTGCAATTATATTTGCGGTTAATCGAATCGATAAAGTTATTGGACGAATTAAATTTCTAATTGTTTCAATTAAAACTATAAAAGGTATTAAAATATTAGGAATACCTTGAGGAATTATATGTGCAAATGCTAATGAATAATTTTTTGTTCATAAAAAAATTATTAATCTAAATCATAATGGTAAAGAAAATCTTAAAGAAAAAATATATGACTTGAGGCAGTAAAAATATATGGGAATAATTCCTATAAAATTATTTAATAAAATAAATAGAAATAATGAAATAAAAAAAATTGAGTTTAAATAATTAAATTTAATTTTTATAATAATTTTAATTTCTATATTTATTATTATTAAAATTATTTTTATTAAAAAAATTAAACGAGAATTTGAAAATCAATAAATTATTGGAAAAATTAATATATTTAAAATTGAGGATAATCAATTTATTTCAAAAAAATTATTTGTATTTGAATCAAAAATTGAAAATAAGTTTGTTATCATTTAATTAAAAATTTAAATTGTTTTTTATTTTTTTTATAAACATATTTTTTAATAGAAATAAAATTTAAAATAATTATAAATATCAAAAATATTAATGTAAATATAAAATTTAATAATAATCAATTATAAGGTGCTATCTGTGGGATTAAAAAATATTTTTTTTAAAATTATTTTAAAATGACATTTTAATGTTATAATTTAACTAATTTTTTCATTAGAAGTAATTTTAATATACTATAATTTGATTTAAGAGATCAAAGCTTTAAATTCAGCCATCTAATGAAATAGAATTAATTCATTGAATAAAGTTATAATTTGAAGTTCTTTCTAATACAATTGGTATAAATCTATGATTTAAACCACAAATTTCTGAACATTGTCCAAAAAATATTCCTGGTCGATTTAAATTGATTAATAATTGATTAATTCGACCTGGAATTGCATCTGTTTTAATTCCTAAACTAGGTACAGTTCATGAGTGAATAACATCAGATGAATTAATTAATAAACGAATTTGTGATTTAAAGGGGATAATTATATTATTATCAACATCTAATAAACGGAAATTATGTTTATTAAAATTTTTGATTATAAATGAATTAAAATTGATATTTTTGAAATCTGAATACTCATAAGATCAATATCATTGATGTCCAATTGATTTAATTGTTAAAATTGGATTAAAAATTTCATCGGTTAAATATAAAATTTTTAATGAGGGGATTGCTATAAAAATTAAAATAATTATTGGTATAATAGTTCAAATAATTTCAATATTATGGTTATTTAAAATGAATTTATTATTAAAATTATTAATTATTAATGAAATAATAATATAAGAAATTATAATTGTAATAATTAATAAAATTAATATTGAATAATCATGAAAAAATTTAAGATTTTCTATAATAGGAGAATTAGCATCTTGTAAATTAATTATTGATCATGTATTTATTTTAATAAAATTAATTAAATAATTTTATTAAATAATTTTATTAAATAATTTTATTAAATAATTTTATTAAATAATTTTAAATAATTTTAAATAATTTTAAATAATTTTAAATAATTTTAAATAATTTTAAATAATTTTAAATAATTTTAAATAATTTTAAATAATTTTAAATAATTTTAAATAATTTTAAATAATTTTAAATAATTTTAAATAATTTTAAATAATTTTAAATAATTTTAAATAATTTTAAATAATTTTAAATAATTTTAAATAATTTTAAATAATTTTAAATAATTTTAAATAATTTTAAATAATTTTAAATAATTTTAAATAATTTTAAATAATTTTAAATAATTTTAAATAATTTTAAATAATTTTAAATAATTTTAAATAATTTTAAATAATTTTAAATAATTTTAAATAATTTTAAATAATTTTAAATAATTTTAAATAATTTTAAATAATTTTAAATAATTTTAAATAATTTTAAATAATTTTAAATAATTTTTAATAATTTTTAATAATTTTTAATAATTTTTAATAATTTTTAATAATTTTTAATAATTTTTAATAATTTTTAATAATTTTTAATAATTTTTAATAATTTTTAATAATTTTTAATAATTTTTAATAATTTTTAATAATTTTTAATAATTTTTAATAATTTTTAATAATTTTTAATAATTTTTAATAATTTTTAATAATTTTAAATAATTTTTAATAATTTTTATTAATTTTATATAAAATTATTATTTTATATAAAATTTATATTATAATATAAAATTTATATTTTAATATAAAATTATATTTTAATATAAAATATATATTATAATATAAAATTTTTATTTTAATATAAAATTTTATATTATAATATAAAAATTTTTATTTTAATATAAAATTTTTATTATAATATAAAAATTTTTATTTTAATATAAAATTTATATTTTAATATAAAATTTATATTTTAATATAAAATTTATATTTTAATATAAAATTTATATTTTAATATAAAATTTATATTTTAATATAAAATTTATATTTTAATATAAAATTTATATTTTAATATAAAATTTATATTTTTATATAAAATTTATATTTTTATATAAAATTTATATTTTTATATAAAATTTATATTTTTATATAAAATTTATATTTTTATATAAAATTTATATTTTTATATAAAATTTATATTTTTATATAAAATTTATATTTTTATATAAAATTTATATTTTTATATAAAATTTATATTTTTATATAAAATTTTTATTAATTATAAAATTTTTATTAATTATAAAATTTTTATTAATTATTTAAATTGATTTTAATTATAAAATTGTTTTAATTATAAAATTGTTTTAATTATAAGATTGTTTTAATTATAAAATTGTTTTAATTATAAAATTGTTTTAATTATAAAATTGTTTTAGTTATAAAATTGTTTTAATTATAAAATTGTTTTAATTATAAAATTTTTTTAATTATAAAATTGTTTTAATTATTAAATTGTTTTAATTATTAAATTGTTTTAATTAATGGAATTTCATTAAAACTGTGATTAAATGGGGGATAATGTTGTATTCATTCAATTGAAGATCTTATAAAAAACGAAAAAATATTTATTCGTTGAGAAACTATACTTTCTCAAATTAAGAAAATAAAATAGATTATTCTAATTAAAGAAATAAAAGATCCTATTGATGAGATAGAATTTCATATTAAATATGAATCAGGATAGTCTGAGTATCGACGGGGTATTCCTGATAAACCTAAAAAATGTTGGGGAAAAAAAGTTAAATTTACTCCTAAAAATATTGAATAAAATTGAATTTTAATTCATTTTTTATTTAAATTTAATCCAGTAATTAAAGGGTATCAGTAAATAAAACCTCTTATAATTGCAAATACAGCTCCTATAGATAATACATAATGAAAATGTGCAACTACATAATAAGTGTCATGAAGTATAATATCAATTGATGAATTAGCTAAAATTACACCTGTTAATCCTCCAATTGTAAATAAAAAAATAAACCCTAAAGTTCAAATTTTAGTTGAATTAAAGTTTATTTTTGATCCATGAATTGTTGCTAATCAACTAAAAACTTTAATTCCTGTTGGAATAGCAATAATTATTGTAGCTGAAGTAAAATAAGCTCGTGTGTCAACATCTATACCAATTGTAAATATATGATGTGCTCAAACAATAAATCCTAAAAATCCAATAGTTAATATTGCATAAATTATTCCAATTGAGCCAAATCTTTCTTTTTTTCTTCTTTCATTAAAAATTATATGAGAAATTATTCCAAATCCTGGTAAAATTAAAATATAAACTTCAGGATGTCCAAAAAATCAGAATAAATGTTGGTATAAGATAGGATCTCCTCCTCCAGATGGGTCAAAAAAAGATGTATTTAAATTTCGATCAGTTAATAATATTGTAATAGCTCCAGCTAGTACTGGAACAGCTAATAAAAGTAAAATTGTAGTAATATTAATTGATCAAGTAAATAAAGTTAATTGTTCAAAATTTTTATTATAATTTTTTATATTAAAAATAGTTGTAATAAAATTAATTGCTCCTATAATTGATGATATTCCTGCAAGATGTAATGAAAAAATAGCTAAGTCTACAGATATTCCTTCATGTCTAATATTTAATGAAAGTGGGGGATAAACAGTTCATCCTGTTCCTACTCCTTGATTAGTAATTGATCTAAAAATTAGTAATAAAATTGAAGGTGGTAATAATCAAAATCTTATATTATTTATTCGTGGAAATGCTATATCTGGTCTTCCTAATATTAATGGAATTATTCAATTTCCAAATCCTCCAATTATAATTGGTATTACTATAAAAAAAATTATAATAAAAGCATGTGCTGTTACAAATGAATTATAAATTTGGTCATTATTAATTAAATAACCTGGACTACTTAATTCTATTCGAATAATTAGTCTTATTGATGATCCAATTATACCAGCTCATATACCAAAAATAAAATATAAAATTCCAATATCTTTATGATTTGTTGAATATAATCATTTTTTAATAAAAATTTTTAGTTTATAAAAAAATTTTAAATTGCAAATTTAAAGAAGTATAATATTACAAAATTTTAGTAATGTGTCTGATTAAAGTAATAAATTGTAAATTTATTTAAAAAAATAAAATTTTCTTTACTAAGATTTAAAATAATTAATTAATTTAATTTTAATTTTGAAGATTAATAGTTTTTTTAACTTAAAATCTTAAATTAATCAAATATTTAAAATTCATAAATTTAAAAATGAAATTATAATAAAAAATTTTATATAATTAATTTTATTTAAAATAAAAATTTTATATATTATATTAATTTTATTAATAAGTTTAAAATTTAATATTATATTAATTGAAATTTTTATATAAAATCTAAATGTTAATAAAGAAATTAATATTAATAATAAAATGATGAAATTTAAATTATTAAAAAGATTTGTATTAATTGAAAATCATTTTATTATAAAACCAAAAAATGGTGGTAAACTTCTAATTGAAAAAAAATTTAAAATTAAAATTAATTTAAAATTTAAAAATTTTAAGTTGTTAATTTGATTAATATAAAATAATTTAAATTTATTAAAAATTATTATAATAGATATATTAATAAATAAATAAGAGATAAAATATAATAGTCATAAATTTTCACTAATTATTAAATTTAAAATTATTCATCTTATATGATTAATTGAAGAATAGGCTAGGATTAATCGTAAAGATTGATGATTAATTCCAAAAAATCTTGTTAAAGAAGAAATAATAATAAAATAAAATATAAATATATTAAAAAAATTATATATTAATAAAATTATAGGAGTAATTTTTTGTCATGTTGATAAAAAAAAACAATTCAATCAAGATATATTATTTATTATTCTAATAAATCAATAATGAAATGGTGGAACACCTAATTTAATTAAAAGGGATAAATTAATTAAAGTTAATAAAAAATTTAAAAATATTTGATTAATAATTAATATAATTAAATTTGAACTTAAAATTAATATTATTGATGAGATTGATTGAATGATAAAATATTTTATAACTAATTCTTTATAAAATTTATTAATAAAAATAATTAATGGAATAAAAGATATTAAATTTATTTCAATTGAAATTCAAATTGAAAATCAAGAATTAAATGAAATTGAGATTATAGGAGTTATTAAATAAATAGGAAAAATATAAATTCATATAAATGAATAAAAAAATATATATATATATATATATATATATATATATATATATATATATATATATATATATATATATATATATTGATGTAAAATGCATATTAATTTTTGAAATTAAAAGAAATAGTTTAATTCTATTAAATATAAAATAAAGGTAATTTTTTACATAATTTATTCTATCAAAATAATCCTTTTAATCAGGCACTTTATTAAATTATAAAAAAGAATTAATCTATAATTAGGGTATGAACCTAAGAGCTTATTTAATTTAGCTTATTTTTATTTCTAAAAAAAAATAATTTTATATATGAAATTTAAATTCATTGCACTAATCTGCCATAATAGA